AGCATTCAATGTGTATTCCTGAATAATCTCATTTTTCAATTCTTCAACCATTTCATTTTACCAAGTTCCGCGTTAGCCAGATTAGTCAACATTTATATGTTTCGATGCAACAACAAGATTTTCTTTTTAACAAATAGTTTTGTTGGTTGGTTAATTGGTCACATTTTATTCATGAAATGGGTTGGATTGGTATTATTCTGGATACGGCAAAATAATTATATTCGATCTAATAAGTATTTTGTGTCAGAATTGAGAAATTCTATGGCTCGAATCTTTAGTATTCTCTTATTTATCACCTGTGTCTACTATTTAGGCAGAATGCCGTCGCCTATTGTCACTAAGAAACTGAAAGAGAAAGAAACCTCAGAAACGGAAGAAGGGGGAGAAAGAAAAGAAGAAAGCGATGTAGAAACAACTTCCGAAACGAAGGAGACTAAACAGGAACAAGAGGGATCCACCGAAGAAAACCCTTCCCTTTGTTCGGAAGAAAGGGAGGATCTGGACAAAATAGATGAAACGGAAGAGATCCGAGTGAATGGAAAGGAAAAAACAAAGGATGAATTTCACTTTAAAGAGGCACGCTATCAAGATAGCCCAGTTTACGAAGATTCTGATCTGGAGACCCATCAAGAGAATTGGGAATTGGGAAGACTGAAAGAAGAGAAAAGAAGGAATATTAATAAAAATATTGAAATATAAGAAAAATACAAGAATAGATAAGATGAGATTCGTCCACCTCCCATAGATTTTATCCCTTCACCGATAAAGAAACTTGCAACACCAATCCCATTTAGAATTCCATCAATTATATATTTATCAAAAAGCTGAGTTAGCTCAGCTAACCCTCTTATATTCATGGTGAAAATCCTAGTATAAAAAATATCTATATAACCACGATTATATGACCAATTGTATATCGCACCTTTTATTTTGTCCAGAATAATTTTTTTAGGACCCTTAAAAAAAAAATTAATTAAACCAAAATTTTTGAAAGATGAATAAATAGATCCATAAAAAATAGATGCTATCAAGAGTCCGAAAAGAGCTATACTTACTGAAAAAAAAACATTTGACAAAAATTCATAAAAATTCTCAGAAGAATTCAAATTTGGATGAAAAAGAGTTGTTGATGGAGTTAACCATTTTGATAATAGATCCAAATCTATTGCTCTTCCATTAAAAGGAATTCCTATTAATCCAATGAACAAAGTAAAGAGTACTAATAAAAGTAGAGGAAATAACATAGTATTGCTGGATTCGTGAGGATATATAGAAGTGTACCTATTTCTAAAGTAAGTACTAAACTCTCGTATCTTACTTCTTACATTCTTGTCAATTTTCAATAGATTTTTTGAAAAAAAAGAAACCTTATTCTTATTCATTTTTGAAAAAAAGAAATTCTTATTGACTTTCTTCAGTGTTCCTTTTCCCCATAGAGATATTGAATAAAAGGAGCTCTTTTTTGTACTACTAAAACTACTATAATCTTGAAAATGAATGCGCAAATACCCATCAAAGGTAAGTAAATACATCCGAAACATATAAAATGCGGTTAATCCTGTTGTGAACCAAGCTATTAGTGCGAAAATTGGTGAGTACAACAAACTATCGTGAAGAATTTCTTCTTTGGACCAAAAACAAGCAAGAGGCGGAATACCACAAAGAGAAAGTGTACCTAAAAAAAAAGTATTTTTTGTAATTGGAACATATTTTGTTAAACCTCCCATAAGAACCATATTTTGACTTTTATCTGGTGAATATCCAACAATAGGTTCCATTGAATGAATAATGGATCCGGATCCCAAAAACAATAAAGCTTTAGAATAGGCATGGGTGATCAAATGGAATAAAGCAGTTCGATAAGAACCTATACCTAGAGCTAACATAATATAACCCAATTGAGACATTGTAGAATAAGCTAAACTTCTTTTAATGTCTCTTTGGGCAAGAGCTAAAGTAGTTCCTAAAAGTACTGTTATTATACCTACTAAACAAATGAGATTCATTATATAAGGTATAACTATGAAAAGAGGAAGAAGTCGAGCTACAAGAAAAATTCCTGCTGCTACCATAGTAGCAGCGTGTATAAGAGCCGAAATAGGAGTGGGGCCTTCCATGGCATCAGGTAACCATACGTGAAGGGGAAATTGTGCGGATTTAGCAATTGCACCGACAAATAATAAAAAGGCACAGAAAGTAACAAATAAAGAATTGACCCCATTAGTATGGATCAAGGTATTCACTATTTGGAACAAATCCCGAAATTCGAAACTACCGGTTATCCAATAAAATCCTAAGATTCCTAATAATAAACCAAAATCTCCTATACGATTAGTTACAAAAGCTTTTTGACAAGCATTTGCTGCAACGGGTCGTGTGAACCAAAAACCTATCAATAAATACGAACACATTCCCACAAGTTCCCAAAAAATATAAATTTGTATCAAATTGGAACTAGTAACTAATCCCAACATTGAAGCATTAAAAAAACTCATATAAGCAAAAAATCTCAAATATCCTTGGTCGTGAGACATATAATTGTCACTATAAATAAAAACCATGATTCCAACAGTAATAATTAGTATTAACATAATAGAAGTAAGTGGATCGATCAAGTGTCCAAACTCTAATAAAAAATCATTATTGATGGTCCAAGACCATAGATATTGATAGGTAAAACTTCCATTTATTTGCTGAATAGACAGATTGGCCGAAAACCACATAGCTATACTTAGCAGTAAAACACTTAGGAAAGCCCACATACGACGAATATATTTTGTTGCTGTCGGAATAAGTAGAAGTCCAAATCCTATTGACATAGTAACTGGGAGCGGAAAAAGGGATATTATCCATGCATATTTATATGTATATTCCATAAGAAAATAAATTATTTTTTTTTCTTCTAATTGTTTCCAATTCACCAATTCAGATCTCTTTCGAAAAAAACAAAACAATAATAAAAAGAAAATACATTAGTAAATTTAAAATTTTTGTCTTCAAATAAAAAAAAAAAAAAAAAAAAATTGTAATTTCTTTAATACATGTCAATTAAGATTTTTTCAAGACTTTTTTTTGCCGCACAAAAAAACTTTTTGACTGTCCGGTGGAAACAGATTTAGCTAAAGAAAAAGCTTTTACTGCCGCTAAAAAACCTTTTTTTTTCCAAAGATTTCTACGAATATGTTTTTTTGACATAGAAGTACGTTTTTTTGGAACTGCCATTCAAAAATAGGTGACTCATTTTTCTCTTTGTATGTGAAAGACATTTATTGTTCAAAAGAAATTACTCTTTATTAGTCATTATCTATACTTATTCCATAAATTTTTCTCAATAATATAAGAAATATAAGAGTTTTTTAACTAAATTTATGAAAATACTAGTTTAGTATTATTTCACATTTCCATATGAATGAAAATGCATCTTTCTTCATTGTTTCCTAAACTCTATTGAATCTTAACAAAATTCCTATTATTCTTTCAGGTAAGCCGCCATGGTGAAATTGGTAGACACGCTGCTCTTAGGAAGCAGTGCTAGAGCATCTCGGTTCGAATCCGAGTGGCGGCATATATATATATATAATAATAATAAATATAGACACAACAGATTTAATAGAATATTAAAATATATTTAATCCCCGATCTCAATTATTTAATAGGGACCCTTTTTTATTTTTATGATATTTGCGATCTTAGAACATATATTAACTCATATTTCTTTTTCAATTATCTTAATTGTGATTATGATTTTTTTGATAAACTTCTTAGTCTACGAAATTGAAGGATTACGTAATTCGTCGGAAAAAGGGATGATAACTACTTTTTTGTCTATAACAGGGTTTTTAGTTATTCGTTGGATTTCTTCGGGACATTTTCCCTTAAGTAATTTATACGAATCCTTAATTTTCCTTTCTTGGAGTTTCTCTATTATTCATATGATTCTATATCTTGGGAATCCTAAAAATTATTTAAGTGCAATAACTGCACCAAGTGTCATTTTTACCCAAGGTTTCGTCACATCAAGTTTTTCAACTGAAATGCATCAACCTGCAATATTAGTACCTGCTTTAAAATCTCAGTGGTTAATGATGCATGTCAGTATGATGCTATTGAGCTATGCAGCTCTTTTATGTGGATCGTTATTATCAGTTGCTCTTATAGTGATTACATTTAAAAAAAAAATTGATTTTTTTTTTGAAAAAAATCAATTTTTAAGTTTAAAAAAGAAAAGGAAGTCGTTTTTCTTTAGTGAGATGGAATATTTGAACAAAAAAGGAAGTGTATTTCAAAATACTTATTCTCTCTCATTTCAAAATTTTTACAAATACCAATTAATTCAGCATTTGGATTATTGGAGTTATCGTTTCATTAATTTAGGGTTTACCTTCTTAACCATAGGCATTCTTTCTGGAGCAGTATGGGCTAATGAAGCATGGGGCTCTTATTGGAATTGGGACCCTAAAGAAACTTGGGCATTCATTACTTGGACCATATTTGCAATTTATTTACATATTAGAACAAATCCAAAATTGAAAGATAAAGGCACGAATTCGGCATTTGTGGCTTCTATAGGATTTCTCTTAATTTGGATATGCTATTTTGGGATCAATCTTTTAGGAATCGGGTTCCATAGTTATGGTTCATTCCAATTAATATCTAATTGACTAATTAAAAAAAAAAAAAAAAAAAATAAACTATATAACAAATACATAAAAACATCGTCTGATACACAATGAAAATTTTTGGAAGTTTTTGAAAACCGTTTGAATGGAGAAATTATTCAAATGGTTCTCAAAAACTCTAGATGTATCTCATTACAATTAGAATTCACCCTTCCTTTTTTTTTTATTCTACAACGAAAAGAATCGTGAAAAAATGAAAGTCAAAGAATTCTAAAATTTTCTTTACAATTCATTAAAATTAAAATTCTTTATTATCAAACTTATCAAATTAGTATCCATAAAAATAATTAGATAGTAGAACTTGTACCTTGTCAACCGATAATGGGAGAACAAAATCAGGATAAATACCAATTCCTATTACAGGTAGAAAGATACAGATCGAAACAAAGAGTTCTCGTGGCCCAGAATCAAAAATTTTTGAGTTTGAAATATTGAATAGCTTGTATCCATAGAAAATCTGACGTAACATAGATAATAAAAAAATAGGAGTTAATATCATTCCAATTGCCATTACAAAAGTAATAAAAATTTTTGGCATGAAAAGATATTTTGGGCTAGTAATTATTCCAAAAAAGACTAAGAATTCTGCAACAAAACCACTCATTCCTGGCAATGCAAGAGAAGCCATCGAGAAACTACTAAACATGGTAAATATTTTTGGCATTAGGATAGATATCCCGCCCATCTCTTCGAGATAAAAAAAACGTATTCTATCACAACTTGTTCCTCCTAAGAAAAAAAGTGCAGCACCAATCAATCCATGAGAAAGTATTTGTAAAATGGCTCCATTGAGTCCCATGCCAGTTATAGAACCAATTCCTATAATTATGAAACCCATGTGAGATACGGAAGAATAGGCAATACGTTTTTTTAAATTGTGTTGACCAAGAGAGGTTGAAGCTGCATAAAAGATTTGTATTATTCCTACTATCACTAACCAGGGAGAGAATCTAGAATGAGCGTGAGCTAATAACTCCATATTGATCCGAATCAATCCATATGCTCCCATTTTTAATAAGATTCCAGCTAAAAGCATACATGTACTGTAATGTGCTTCCCCATGGGTATCCGGTAACCATGTATGTAGGGGTATCATCGGTGATTTGACAGCATAAGCAATAAGAAAACCAAAATAGAATATTATTTCCAATGCTGTAGGATATGATTGATTAGCTAATTTTTCTAAATCTAATGTTGGTTCATTGGAACCATATAAACCCATACCTAGAACTCCTATTAAGAGAAAAATGGAACCTCCTGCAGTGCACAAAATAAACTTTGTAGCCGAGTACAGGCGTTTTTTTCCTCCCCACATGGATAAAAGTAAGTAAACAGGAATTAATTCTAATTCCCACATGATGAAAAAAAGTAAAAGATCTCGAGAAGAAAATGATCCTATTTGGCCACTATACATTGCTAACATCAAAAAATAGAAAAATCGCGGATTTCTAGTAACTGGCCAAGCTACTAAAGTAGCTAAAGTAGTGATAAATCCTGTAAGTAAAATGGGCCCTATGGAAAGTCCATCGATTCCCAGTCTCCAGTGAAAATCAAAAAGATTTATCCATTTTGAATCTTCCTTCAATTGGGTTAATGGATCGTCCAATTGGAAATGATAACAAAATATATAGGTCATTAGAAGGAGCTCTAGTATACATATACATATAGTATACCACCTATACATCTTATTTCCCCTATGAGGGAAAAAAACAATTGAAGAACCTGCGAATATGGGTAAAACAAGAAGTATTGTTAACCAAGGAAAAGAACTCGTGATAAAGACAAGATAATTTTTGACTAGAAAACCCCCCGTGCTCGGGAGAAGAAGAATATATTTTCTTTTCTCGAGTACGGGCCTTTGTCGGTAAAGAGGAATCAAATGATTCAAGTGGAGTTTTTTGTCACATATCAATAAGAAAGACCCATGCTCCGAGTTGTTTCATGCCATAAATAAACACGAACACTCAAAAAATCCGTTGGACAAGCGGATTCACATCTCTTACAACCTACACAATCCTCGGTTCTTGGCGCAGAAGCAATTTGCTTCGCTTTACATCCGTCCCAAGGTATCATTTCCAATACATCCGTGGGGCAAGCTCGAACACATTGGGTACACCCTATGCATGTGTCATAAATTTTTACTGAATGTGACATTAGGTCTATAAATTCTAGTTTTGAACACAAAAAATTTTCGATCTGGTCAAATTATAAAATAAAAGAAATTCTATATTTTATATTGTAAACACCAGATGAATCAATGATTTATCAAAATTTGAAGAATCCATAGATTTTACAATCTGTTTATGAGAAAGGGCCAAGATACTTTGATTTCCTTTTCAATAACCATGAAATATGAGTTGTACATACGAATTCAATTCATGTTTATTTTATGAAATTTTTATATTAATAGAAAGATCTTCCTTTTTATTTCTTTAAATTATTTCTATGTGAAAATAGAAGAATTATGACTAATTATTCAGCAAATTTGATTGATTGATACGAGTTAATTTTCTATTACGATGGATCGACGAAATAATAGATAGCCCAATAGCTGCTTCAGCAGCCGCAATGGCTATAACAAAGATGGAGAAAATCTCTCCTTTTAATTGCCTACTATCAAATATATTGGAAAATGCGATGAGATTTAAATTCACCGAATTCAGTATAAGTTCAAGACACATAAGTGCTCTAACCATGCTTCGGCTTGTGATCAGTCCATAGATACCAATAGAAAATAAATAAATACTCATAAAAAGTACATGCTCTAACATCATTGACAAATTCCTCATCAATCTCGATTCATTTCAATATGAACAAAAATTCAACCTATTCAGTTGACTAGAATAGAATAATTACAAGACAAAATAACATATTCAAAGTAGATTAAAATAAAATAGATTGAATATTTTTTTATTCTTTGAATTATAAAAATGGAAGTTCTTATTAGATTATTGACGAGCCATAGTAATTGCACCTATCAAGGAAACTAAAAGAATTAGAGAAATGAGTTCAAAAGGAAGATAAAAATCTGTGGATAAATGAATCCCAATTTGTTGAACGTTACTTATTAAGTCCTGTTCTATAATATGATTTGATCTTGTAGTCCAAAAAATTCCGTACCATGAAGTATCTGAGATAATGGTCATTAATGAAAAAAAAATACTTGTACAAACCTGTGAAGTGATCTTATCTCCAATGGTCCACAAATAGGAATCATTGGAATATTCTGAACCGTTCATAAACATAACAGCAAATATGATTAATACATTAATGGCTCCCACATAAATAAGAAACTGTGCGGCAGCTACAAAAAAGGAATTCAATGAAATATAGAATAAGGATATACAAACAAGAACCAATCCCAATGAAAAGGCCGAATCGACGGGATTGGTAAGTAATACTACTCCCAGACCTCCTAATAAAATAACTGATTCCAAAAATACTACAAGAATATCATGTATTGATTCAGGTAAATCCATTATGAAATAAAAGATAAATAAAGAAGTCGAAATATTTCATGACCTTACTAAGGGACTCAGGAAAGGGACTTTTTTTTTATGATACCTTCATAATTGAATAAAAAAAGAATATAGAAAAAATAAAGTTAAAAGTTCTTTGGCTAATCCTACTTTCTTCCAAACCAAATCTTAGGAATTGATAATCTTGGTAATCGTTGTTGAATCTATAACTGTTTGTATTGTGTAATCTCCAATTATTGACATTGGTAACCGACTCAAAGAAATTTGATTATAATTTAATTCGTGACGATCATAAGTAGAAAGTTCATATTCTTCAGTCATCGATAAACAGTTTGTTGGACAATACTCAACACAGTTACCGCAAAATATACATACCCCAAAATCTATACTATAATGAAGCAATTGTTTTTTCTTAATAATTTTTTCAAATTTCCAATCAACAATAGGAAGGTCTATGGGACATACGCGAACACATACTTCACAAGCAATACATTTATCAAATTCAAAGTGGATTCGACCACGAAAACGTTCTGATGTGATTGATTTTTCATAAGGATATTGAATAGTTACAGGTAAACGATTTGTATGGGATAAGGTAATTATGAAACTTTGTCCAATGTACCTTGCAGCTCGTATTGTTTGTTTGCCATAATTCATGAACCCAGTAACCATAGGGAACATATTATAGATATCCATGAATAAAATTTATGTTTCTTTCTCTTAGTTGAGAGAAGTTATGGATATAGAATATCATTATTGTTATCTCTTCATTTTTATTTTTTTTTTTAGAGTTTTATAGTGAAACAAGTTGAGAAGAAGTTGTCAATAATAGATTACCTAGAGAAATAGGTAAAAGAAATTTCCATCCAAGATTTAATAACTGATCTATTCTCATCCTAGGTAAAGTCCATCTTGTTATGATAGGAATGAACAGAAATAAATAAGCTTTGACTAATGTAATAAAGATACCAATTGCCATTAAAAAAACTCTAAACATCTTTTTTTTTACAAAAAGTTCAGTAATAGATATGTACGGAATAGAAAAATTCCATCCACCTAAGTAAAGAACTGTTACAAATAATGAAGAAACTAATAGATTTAGGTAAGAAGCAAGATAAAAGAACCCGTATTTTATACCTGAATATTCGGTTTGATAACCTGCTACTAATTCCTCCTCTGCTTCTGGTAAATCAAAGGGTAATCTTTCACATTCTGCTAGAGAAGACATTATAAAAACTAGAAAGCCTATGGGCTGACGCCACAGATTCCATCCCCCAAAACCATATTTGGACTGTGCCTCAATTATATCAACAGTACTTGAACTATTAGATAATTATAGTAGATGATAACATCACTGTTCTCATCGCTATTCCAAAACCGTACATGAAGCCTAAGTTTCATACGGCTTCTCTATGGGCCACAAAGAAATGTGTAAGGTAAGGACTGACTAATCGTTCTCCTTGGACTTGGACCCTATAGAATGTAAAGATACATTGGAGGTTGAAGAGTCCTCAATTTGACCAATCAAATTCTATCTGCTAGAATAAGGAAAAGCACTTCCGAATTGATCTCATCCCTTATAATGATATAATGAGAATTTCTAAAATTTATATTTGTTCAGCAATAACTTAATTCTTCAATCAAATACTCGTCATAAATAGAAAGAATTGGGCATTCCGTTAATGAATCATTATTATTCCCTTTTTCTTATTTTTCTTCTATTTTTTTTTATTGCATTCTCTTTGTCTTGTTCCCGTTCTTCTTTCTGTGTGAAAACTTAAAACTTAAATAAAAGCAAAGAAAATAAAGGATTAATTCGTTCTTGATAGTTATTTCTTTAATCAGTGATTAGTAACATACTCTAGATCGGAATCGTGGGGAAGTACTGCTTTATCATTTCTACAAATTTCAAGCCCTTATTATGATTCCTTTTATGCAAAGTTTTATACAAAAATTTCTTTTTTGCTACCTTACATTATTTACATTACTTATCCTTTGTGTACTTTGGTGTTCCTAACTGCTCACTTCTTTTTGATTGATCCCCAGTATAGTAAGAAATAATGTACTGTTGATCTTTTGCATCCGCTTCAAGATATGAAGATTAATCAAATAATCTATAATATAAATCTTGGGGTAAACAACTTATGTTTACTTCAATTTCCTTCTTGTACCTTAGGGAATGAGATTTTTTTTTACTGCAAATTGAGGAGCAGTTTTGTTTCACTCATATAACTATCTGGTTTAATTCATCGAACTGAAATATTAAATAAAAAAATGAATATATTTTTTCAATTTCTTTATCTTTACTTACTATGAAGTTTTAAAATGAAAAATAGAAAGAAAAATATTTTTTTTTTTTTTTTTTTCTAGAAAAGAAACAAGAAAAATTCATGTTCTGACGAATCACACGTAGAGATATTGCTAACACACATAGAGTTAATGGTATTTCATAACTAATTGATTGAGCTGCAGCTCGTAGACCGCCTGAAAAGGAATACTTATTATTTGATCCGTACCCTGACATAAGAAGACCAATGGGTACAATACTTGAAATGGCAATCCATAAAAAAACACCTATACTGAGATCAGCTAAAACAAGGCGATATCCAAAAGGAATTACTAAAAAACTTAGTAGAATTGATATAACTGCTATGGAAGGTCCAATACCAAACAAACGATTATTCCCTCTAGATGGAAGAAGGTCCTCCTTCAAAAGTAATTTGGTCCCATCTGCTAAAGCTTGAAGAATCCCTAATGGGCCGGCATATTCAGGTCCAATACGTTGTTGTATTGCTGCGGATATTTTTCTTTCTAACCACACAATGACTAATACTCCCATTGTAATTCCTAAGACAAGGGTTAAAATGGGAACAAAAATCGCTATGAGTCCATAGACTTCTTTTAAGGATTCTAATCTATAAAAAGAATTGATAGTTTTTACTTCTGTAGTATCAATTATCATTTCAACGATCAACTTCTCCCATAATGATATCTATACTACCTAGTATCGTCATGATATCAGCCAATTTCATTCTTTTAACTAGCTGAGGAAGAATTTGCAAATTGATGAAACTGGGTGAACGAATTTTCCATCTCCAGGGGAAAATGCTACTATCTCCTATTAAATAAATTCCTAATTCTCCTTTTGGGGCCTCTACCCTTACATAAAGTTCTTGTTTTAACAATTCAAAATTGGGTGAAAGTTTTTTAGTAATAAATCTATATTCAAAATTATTCCATTCGGAATTCTTTGTCGTATGAAAACGGCGGTTTTCTAAATTCTCATAAGGTCCTCCAGGAATTCCTTCTAGAGCCTGTTGAATTATTTTTATGGATTCTTGCATTTCACCGATTCTTACTAAATAACGAGCTAATGTATCGCCTTCTTTTTGCCATTTTACTTCCCAATCAAATTTATTGTAACACTCATAATGATCAACTTTACGAAGATCCCATTGGATTCCAGAAGCTCGTAACATTGGTCCTGATAAACCCCAATTTATTGTCTCCTCCCCACGAATAATGCCCACTCCTTCAACTCGTTCTAAAAAAATGGGGTTTCGCGTAATAAGTTTTTGATACTCAACAACTTCTGTTAAAAAATAATCACAAAAATCAAAACATTTATCTATCCAGCCATAAGGTAAATCCGCAGCTACTCCTCCGATGCGAAAATAATTATGCATCATCCGCATACCTGTGGCGGCTTCGAATAGATCATATATCAATTCCCTCTCTCTTAAAATATAGAAAAAGGGAGTCTGTGCACCGATATCGGCCATAAAAGGTCCAAGCCATAACAAATGGGAGGCTATACGACTGAGCTCTAGCATAATCACTCTGATATAACTGGCCCTTTTAGGCACTTGAACACTTTCCAATCGTTCTGGTGCATTTACTGTTATTGCTTCTGTGAACATAGTAGCTAAATAATCCCAACGTGTAACATAAGGCAAATATTGTATAATTGTTCGGTTCTCCGCTATTTTTTCCATCCCTCTGTGTAAATAGCCCAATATAGGTTCACAGTCAATAACATCTTCACCATCCAGAGTAACGATCAGCCGAAGAACACCGTGCATTGATGGGTGGTGAGGACCCATATTGACTATTATGAAATTTTTTCTTGTAGCTGGTATAGTCATATTTTTTCCTTAATTATTTATTTCATGAATTTCTTAAAATGAAAAATATAATACTAAGAACTGATAACTGAACTAAAAAAGAGAATTAAAAAATAAAAAGGATAATAATAATAAAATAATATTCAAATAAAATTAACGATTTTTTGGTTCCCGAATATCTAACTGATCCATTAATTTCTTATAACGCACTTTCTTTTTCTTTGACAAATAAGTCAATAATCGCTGACGTTTTCCCAGAATTATTCGTAGACCTCTTTGTGATAAAAAATCTCTTTTGTGCAATTCTAAATGTGACGTAAGTCTCCGTATCTTACTGGTAAAAAGGAATATTTGAAATTCAACAGACCCACTATTTTCTTCTTTTTCTTCTTGTGTAATAACTGAGATGAATGAATTTTTGACCATAAATGAAGATTTCGATCTTTCTTTTCTGTGAATTTTACCGATCAGGAAAAATAATAAGATTTATTATGCCAGTTATTTTCATCTAGTATACATAAAAATTGAATTTTTTTTTTATTCTTTATTCATACTACTTTGTTTCTTGTTTATGTGGTTTATTTTATATATATGTATTAACGAAAGAGAACAATTTCAATTTTTTTTTTTACTTAAAGGGATTCCGCTCCTCCTAGTTAAAAATTATATACTCGGAAATAAGCATCTTGTATTAGAATGTTATACAGTGTATATATTTTGGCTTTCATCTACCGAATATGTCACACGATATGTAGGAAATCCACTATAAATTTTTTCAATTTCATTGGAATATCATTAACTCTAAATTGTGAATACATATGTATTCTTGACATACTGAAACGACTGCTGTTATTGGTATCAAACCAATAACGATTCATACAAGCTAAATCTTCTAATCGATAATTGGGCCAAAGGAACAATTTGAATTTCATGAAAATTTTTCCATCTGTATTAAAATGCTTGTCCTCATTCAAAAATTGCCCACAGTTTCTTATTTTGTTTTCATTGTAAAGTCTTGTATTTTTATCCACAACATTACAATTTTTGGAATTGAAACAAATTCTAATTCGAAATTCTCTTCGACGTATGGAAGATAAAATATTTTCAGGAATAAGGAAATCATAATGATTTTTGTCTCTACTCAAAAATATGTTGCTGTATTGTGCAATGTTTTTTTCAAACTCCCTTTTCTTATTCTTATTCTTAAGATATTTTATATATATATTTTTTGTGTATTTCTTATTCGTTTGGTGTTTCTTCTTATCGACCAATGAAATATCTATAGTTTGATATATAATATATTTTCCGTCTCTTCTTATAGATAGAAAAATTGGATCAATAATAAATACTCCCTTTGTTAGCAATTCTGTAAGAAATAGGTCCCTTTGAATCAGCATTTCGTCTAGTTTTATTTCATCTCTTTTAATCGAGGATATGGCAATTTTATTTATATTTTTCAGTCTAAGTAAGAGACAATATACTCTAATATTTTTCATTATATTTTTATTCAAGTAATCGTACCATCTTAATTGAAAAAGTAAATATTTTTTCAAAAATAAATCTAGTTCCATTTCATTCTTTTTATTACATTTTTTTTTTTTTCTACCTTTTTTCATTTCTAATCTTCCGTAATCTTCTTCAACAGCCCTTTTTTTATTTTGTTTTAGTAGATTCAATACAAGATTTTCTTGGCCTTGTTGTTCGTCTTCTTCCTGTTTGTAATTTACAAATTCAAAATCTTTTTTCGATGATATATGAAGATTTTTTTTTTTATTTACGTTGATGTTTTTACTATTTTCATTTATATAAAAATTAAAAAAGAGTGATTTTATTGGGATGATCCAAGGTTGAATCTTATATACATCAAAAAGTAGTAAAAATTCTGGGAAGAACCAAGGTTCTAGATTGGATATAGTATCAGAATTTGATGCAGTATTATAGAACCTTTCTTTATTCATTCCCATGCAATCAAGAAAGGTTCTTTTTTGTTTGCATAATTTGATCTCTTGATGATTCGTAGGAGAAAAAATATCTTTTTTCTCCATTTTTTTTAAATTCTTAATTTCAGTTTTAGTATTTTTCTTAATATTGATGTCAATATGTTCATTGGTCCAGATCTCAATATTTTTTTCTAAACAAAGATTAAGAACTCTATAATCAAAATATTTTCTATCCAAATTGGTATTCCCATCAATAAGATATACTTTTTCTAGATAATCATTACTAGGCATACTTACCGATACATAAAAAGATTTAGGTTTCAATGTATTGAAAGAATATGGGATTTCTTGGGCCCCGTTTATTTCTAATGTTGATTCAGAAATGTATAAATTAGGGGGGTATATGTATTTATATGATAAAAGATCATATCTGTAATGTTTTTTCCATTTATCTTTTTGACTCATAAAAGAATTCGTTGCATAGTTATTTTTTTTCATGGAATGAATTAATAGGTATTTTTTATAGAAATCCAATTGTATTGATTCCTTTTTTTTAATCATACGGTGTTCATTTATTCTATTTTGCCATTCTTTTTCTTTAGGTATTAATCGAGACCTTTTTTTTTGAGAAAAATTATACTGATAATGACCTTTTAACCAGTTTTTCCATTCGTTCATTACATACGTATTAATTTTTTTATCTTTTGGTTTGGAATGAAATATTCTGTGTATCATACAATAGTTTTTTAATTTTTCCTTAAAAAAGGGGGAGTTCCCTTGATATTGAAGTACAGGTCTTAAGTGATACTGATTAAAGAATTGGTTAAGTAATTGGGTTTGTGATAATTTGTAAAATACATATGCTTGTGACATGGAAGATAAATTCCAAGAAATATTATAATTTTTATTACTATTCTCAGTATTATCAGTATTTGAAAACAATTTTTTTATAGTAAAAATAAAATGAATTTTATTTTTATTTGTTTCATAAATTTCTTTTTGTTCATTATTTTTTTTATTGTTGCAAATGTCTTTATTAAAGATCTTTTTTGTTGATTCAAAGAAAAGTTGTGTGTTTATCTTAGAAAAAGTAATGATACATAGCAAAATATCTATGTATCTTTTTTCAATGAATGATTTAATAAAGTAGTGTGATTTACGCATTAATCGGATATTTTGTCTTTTTAATATTTTCCAAATAGATTTCTGTGATTCCAATCTTTTATTATCATAAATTAGAACTATCTTTTTTTTTTTCTTTTCTTTTGCGGTTTGTTCAATTTGATTCCTTATTTTTATTGTCTTATCAGAAAGATCTTTCATTTTTTTTTCTATTAGTGAATAATTTAACCAATTCATTGGTCGAATTAGAACGGACGATTCGCGAAGAATTTTAGGAATTCTTTTGAAATCTTTTTCATTTTCGTACAATTCATGTACTTTTTCTTTCCTAAATTCAAATAATAAAATTGGATTTAAATTTTTCAGTTTTTTAATTAGTAGTTTTATAACTTGAAGTATTTTGATGACCCTTTTTCTTTTTTCTTTTATAACTTTTAGAAAGTATATTTTTTTCTTTAAATTTTTGAGAACTTGGAAAAATTTATTTTTCACCTTTTTCTTTTTTTTTTCGAGTTCTTTAAAAATAGGGTAAAAAAAAAAAAAAGGGTTTTTCCGGGGAAAACCAAAAGGAAGTTCCGCTTCCCTTCCCCAGACTGTTAAAAAACAAAAACTAGTTTTTTTCTTTTTTTTTTTATCTCTATGATTAGATCGTACCTTATATTTTCGCCAAGGTTTTAGACAGAAAGGGTATAGAATCTTTATCTGAATACCATCTATTAACCAATTTTGGGGAAATTCTGTTTCTGATAATTGAACACCATTATAGGTGCATTTAATATGTTTTTCTCTATTCCATTCCTTCAAATCCTCGTGCCATTCAGGGGATTGTAATAATAAAATACGGAAAATATTTTTAGCTATTATTAATGAAGGCAATATAATGTATTTTCTAATAAAAGATTGGGTTACTAACATCAAACCTCTTATTGCTTGAATAAATATAAAGTTTTCCCAAGCTTCTGATATTTCTATCCGTTCCTTTTTTTCTTTTTCCTTTTTTTTTAAATCATGAATTTTTAATTCTAATTCTTGTTCTCTCTCCATCCAATTTCTCAAATTTATCAAAAAGATTTTCTTCATTTTCAAAAAGATTTTCTTCATTTCGTTGATATCAAAAGAGGGAAAAAAATAGGTTTTGTCTAGTCGATCCAAAAAAAGCGGGGAATGTGCATTTACTTGAAAGAGGTTCCAAGTAACTGTTTTACGTCTTTGAGCGCGCATGGATCCTTTGATTAGATTGCGACGAAAATCTGATCGTTGGGAGTAACGTATCAAAAAAAGCTTTTCCTTTTTATTATTGTTTTTATCTTTGTTACTATTGTTACTAGTACTAGAAAGAGAATTGGTATTATTCTTGTTATAAATTATCACATATTTGGCTCTTCTTGAAGAAATATCTTTATCTTCATCTTCTTTTAACAATTCTTCTTCTTTTTCTTCTTCTTCTTCTTTCAAATCATCGGTAAATTTGTATGACCATCGAGAAACCTTTTTACTTATTCCTTCTATTCTAATTTCAATATATTTATTTTTCATTCTTTTTTCATTTTTTATATGCGTTGTAATTACATCAAATAAAAATTGCAAAGACTTTGCTTTATTTTCTGAATCAATTTCTTTTTCTTCTGTAGCATTCAAAAAATGTTGATGGTAGGGTTCAAAGGAATCATTAAGAAGTAGATTATGAATCTTATTTATCAAAAAAATTTCTACTAAATCTTCTGTATCTTTATAAGTATTCTTAATTACACATGAATCTAGTTTTTTTCTCATTCCTCGATAAGCTCCGTTGAAAAACGGATCATATACTTTTGGCAAGCATTTTTTTTTTTTTTCATCATCGCATAATATGGTTTTTTTTTCAAGCATATCCAGACTAGAAGATCCCTCATTTTTTTCTATAATTTGGATTCGGCTTCTTAATTCATTTTTAAAATTGCACTTTTTTTTTTCATTAAAGTAAATCCAAGAATTAGAAATAGAAAAATCTTCATCATATAATTTTTCTATGATATACAAAGAAATTTTTCTTTCTAGCATTTCTGAAAAAGTTGATAAACTGGGTGGATATGTAAAGGATATTTTTTGTTTCCCATCACTTTTACATTTAAAAAAAAAAAATTGTGACATTTCATTGCGTAAAGCATTTTCTAATT